ACTCAATTCCTTATAGGAAATTCCCCCATATTTATTATGGAATGAGCCTATCCTCTTTTCTCTATTTCTAAAAATCTTGAAAATTATTATCAATACAAGACCCAAATATTTGGAGGACTCTTCTGACCAAACAAATAATTGTCAGCAAAGTTGTTTTTTTTTTTCTTGAAATCCAAAGAATTCTGATTAATTTATACGTAGGTCATCAATTCCGCATTGTAGAAAAGTAGAAACAGAGGCGTTAAACAAAACACCTTTTTTCCTATTTTTCATCATAAAGATAATTCAAGTCATTTTATCGACACAAGTCATTTTATCGAGATGAGTGTTCTATATCGAAAAAATTCGAATTTCCCTATTAACATAGTGGTAGAAAGAATACTAGACTGCGTCGAAACTTCAAACTCGTTAGCTTTAACCCTGGTAATGTTCCAAAATTCTTGGTTGATAGAGAATCAAAGTAGATTTACCACTGAATCGCGAAATGCTATGGTTCTTAACTATTTTTTTCGTTATTTAGTAAGAAGTCATTCGCCGGATCATGCACATTTTCCTAGTTATAACAAAAAAAGTGCAGTTGGTTGGATCCAATCTATTCTTTGAAATAAACAACTCGCACACACTCCCTTTCCAAAAAAAATCAATACACCTAGCACTGCACTTAGATTTATTAGATTTGTTGCTAAAATATCGGTATCAAACCCGAAACTTCCGGCGGATGGCCAGGAAATGAAGCAAAGAAAAGAATCGGTTATATTTTTCATATGATCGCATCTCCTCTTATGGATAGACTAATTTTCTTTCTACAATTCCAAGTTTTTTTTATTCGTTTTTGTATATGATAGTTTATTCTATAATCGAATTATTTAATATGAATATATTGACTTATTCTATTTTTATTCTTACTAATAATGAATATTAGTAAGAATAAAAAGATACTAAGAAGACTATTCTATTCTATATTTTGAATTGGTTAGTCAATTGAAAGATTCCCTAGAAGAATCATACTTCTTAGAAGTAAATACTAGTTCTTATGTAAATTGCAAAATACTTAGTTGTTTTCAACACTTTCTAAATAAAAAGGGGGGTCCTTGGACTAAAGAAAGGTACGGAAGAAGGCAAATCAGTATGTTAATCCTAATGAAAAAAAATTGTAGGAGTAAAATCGAAATAGAACAAGAGCAGCAATAGAATTAGCAAGAGCAGCAACGAAAATCCATGGAAAAAAACAATATGTATTATATTTAATAAATATTAAACAAAAGGATTGGCAAATAAAAGCGCTAATGCTACAACCAGCCCATAAATAGTTAAAGCTTCCATAAAAGCCAGACTAAGTAATAAAGTACCCCGTATTTTGTCCTCTGCTTCCGGTTGTCTCGCAATCCCTTCTACAGCTTGCCCTGCAGCTGTGCCTTGACCAACTCCAGGTCCAATAGAAGCAAGCCCGACGGCCAACCCAGCAGCGATAACAGAAGCAGCAGCAATCAGTGGATTCATGATAAGTTTCTCCTATTCCAAATAAAATAAAGAAATAGTTAATAATATAATCAACAAAAAATATATGACTTAATTATTTCATTCTTCATATTTATCTTTATCTAGTCGAAGTGTAATTCAAAATTTCAAACTGAAGAATTTTGATTGAATTATCTCAATTACTTCGATATTTACTTTTTTCGTTTCTACCCTTGTAGTTTTTTGTGAATACATACAATTTTGGGTCTTATCTTACATTTATTTGAAACCTTTCTTTTTCTTTGATTTCATTTTTCTAGTCATTTTATATTCAATTCACAATTCCAAGAGATGGAAGGGCTCTTTTTTTTGAATCCCTACCTAAATTTAGTAGCAGGACAAATTTAGATAGTCATATATAACTAATGAATATCTACTATGACATATACATGTGTTTGTTCGATACCGTAAACCAATTCGTTGTATCTTCGATTCAATCGTATTCGAGAATCATTCTTGGAAATCCCCAGCTGTCTTATAACGATTAGATTATATATACGCCTAGTTCGACCCCCTCACCCTTTTTTTAATTGAATCTCTATTTTTTGTTTAATTCCCTGGTAATTGTTTTCATTTTATTTATACTTTTTGATTGTTATGAAAACTTTTCAAAATTTCTTTGGATTTTTGGATTTATGTTCCTTAAGTAGATTATCGCGAGCCAGTCGCGGTCTAAAATCCTATTTTGATAACTAGTCAATGATGCCCTTCCATGGATTCACCTATATACGCCGCAGCTAAAGTAGCGAAAATAAGAGCTTGAATACCGCTTGTAAATAATCCAAGGAACATAACAGGGATAGGAACTACTAAAGGTACTAACGAAACAAGAACAACAACTACTAATTCATCCGCTAATATATTTCCGAAAAGTCGAAAACTAAGCGATAAGGGTTTTGTGAAATCTTCTAAGATGTTAATCGGTAAAAGGATTGGCGTTGGTTGGATGTATTTACCAAAATAGGCCAATCCTTTTTTTGAAATACCCGCATAGAAATAGGCTACTGACGTAAGTAAAGCTAATGCAACAGTAGTATTTATATCATTTGTGGGTGCAGCTAACTCTCCATGAGGTAACTTTATAATTTTCCAAGGCAAAAGGGCCCCTGACCAATTCGAAACAAAAATAAATAGAAACAGAGTTCCAATAAACGGAACCCATGGACCATACTCTTCTCCAATCTGAGTTTTGCTCACGTCTCGAATGAATTCAAGGACATATTCAAAGAAATTCTGACCAGACGTGGGAATAGTTTGCGGATTTCTAACAACTAGAATGGTTGAAATTAATAAGATAGCAATTACAACCCAAGAGGTAATAAGTACTTGAGCATGCACTTGAAAATCCCCTATTTGCCAATAGAAATGTTGACCTACTTCCACAGCAGATATATCATAGAATCTGTTTAATGTGTTGATGTAACATAATGGAACATTCATATTGCCCTGCCCTCTAAAATAAAAAAAGATAACTTGAAAGGAAATTATTTTGATTCAACCATTTCCTTATTTTACTTTGATTTTCGATTTTGAATACCTACTAATCAAAAAATATTTCTTTTTACACAATTTTGTAATGCTATAATAACCAATTCCAAAAATCTATGACCGCCCAACCAAATCTAAAAATTGATTTATCTTATTATTAATCAATAATTTCGTATCTAGCTAGAACGACCCTCACAAATTGCAAAAACTAATTTGTTAAGAATGAATCGGATGGAATCTATAGCATCATCATTAGCCGGAATCGAAAAATCTGCAAGATCTGGGTCACAATTTGTATCGATTAAACAAATCGTTGGAATTCCCAAAGTGATACATTCTTGAAGAGCCGTATATTCTTCTTGCTGATCAACGATTATTACAATATCAGGTAACCCTGTCATATATTTGATACCCCCTAGATATGTTTCCAAATGAGATAATTGTCTCTTCAACATAGCGGCATTTCTTTTTGGAAGAGAGTTCAGTCTACCCGTCTTTTGCTCCGTTCTCAAGTCCCTGAACTTCCGAAGTCTCGTTTCTGTAATATACCAATTCGTTAACATACCTCCGAGCCATTTTTTATTAACATAATGACATCGAGCTCTTATTGCAGCCCGTGTTACTGAATCGGCTGCTTTTTTTTTGGTACCAACAATTAAAAATTCTTTTCCTTTGCTTGCTGCATAAAAAGCCAAATCACAAGCTTCTGATAAAAAACGAGCAGTTTTAGTAAGATTTGTAATATGCATACCTTTACGTTTTGCCGATATAAAAGGTGCCATTCGAGGATTCCATTTCCTAGTATCATGGCCCAAATGAACCCCAGCTTCCAACATCTCTTCAAAAGTTATGTTCCAATATCTTTTTGTCATTTATCCCCACACTTTCTTTGTTTAAAAAAAACAAAATTGAAAAAAAAAAAGAGAGACCGAGTATCCTGAAATAGCAATAAATAATTGTTCCGATGGAACCTTCTCTTTTATAGACGATCGGCCGGTAATATAGAATCAGGCCATTCTTTGATTTCTATTTGTTATTATTTTTTATTATACTTTAATTACCAAATCAAATGACTGCATTGAAAGATTTCAGGGGATGAGTCGAATCCGCTTTTAGGAAGCATTGAATCCTATATTTCGAATGTATCACATAAATTCTTTGAAATGAGAAAAATCAAATAATTTTCTGTGATGGAACAAAAGATTTCTAATTTCTACTTCGAATAATTTTTTTTTCCGGGTAATCTTGTTATGTTGCCTTGACCGTTCACGGTGCATTATTCTTTTGAATCCGGTACCAACGGGTATCATTCCCCCTAAAACAACATTCTCTTTAAGACCTTTCAACCAATCAATACGACCCCGAAGAGCGGCTTTTGCTAAAACTCTAGCAGTTTCTTGAAAACTCGCTTCGGATATGAAACTTTGAGTATTCAGAGATGTTTTTGTTACTCCCAATAATAAAGCTCGGTAACAAATTGCTTCTTCCAAGGCACGCCCCGTTCGTTCTGCTCGCAATAATCCAATTAGTTCGCCAGGTAAAAATACATTAGACATTCCATCTTCTGAAACCAAGACTTTGGATGTTATTTGACGCACAATAATCTCGATATGTCTATTATGGATGTGTACTCCCTGGGATCGATAAACCTTTTGGATTTTATTAACCAAAGAAATACGACTTTGAGCTATAGTTAACTCAGCACCAATCAAGAATCCCCAAGGAATGTCGAGAATTTTTGTTATACACTCGTTCCAAGCATCAATTCTTTTTTCTAGATTCATGGATATTGAATCAATCGAACGTATTTCGAATATCTGTTCCACTTTTGGAAGACCTTGTGTTATATCACTGGATCTAGATTTTTCATATATGAATGTAACTAAAATATCTCCTTGAGAAAGGATCTGCCCATAATGGCCGTGAATGGTTGCTTCTGGAGTCGCCAAATAAGGATTAGCCGATCTTATTATTACAGAATCCATTTGAACTGTTATAACTTGACCCGATTTTAGTTTTAGGTGTGGTCCATTTTTCATTTGAGCTATACATATATTTTCACAAATAAATTGTCCAAGACTTATTATTGTAAACGTTTTTTCACAAGAAAAATGATGGAGAAAAAACCAATTCAAATGGAATGGATTCAAAACGATATTACTGTATAGATCGGGTTTACAAATTTTCTCATTTTCGTCCATGAAATAATATTTCATTACTTGAAAAATTTCCGTTAATTTGTCAAGTTGCAAATTTTTCATTATTGAGATCTGATTATGAGTTATTAAATGATAAAGTGAATAAAAATTCGCAACTTGAAGGGCTATTCCTAAAGGGCCAAACGCATTCTTATTATTAATTGAAATAATAGGATCTTTTTTTATCCCATTGTGAGATTTTACATTGTTGAATGGTCTCATTTGAAAACAATTAGATGATGACAAAATTATCCAAGATCGGCATTCTTTATTTCTATTCAACAACATACGAATAGTTCCGTGATTTTGGCTAAGTGATTGTTGAATTTTTCCCTTGGAATGAATAGAAAAAAATGGATTGATTCGATCCGATTTATTATCCCCAATCAATCCTAAACCAGATGGGTCATTTCTTTTTCTGATATATGAAGTATTCGATTTTACTAAGTCAATTCTTAGAAAATACTCAATCAAACCATTTGTACTTACTTCAATAAAGGAAGCGGGGGCCTCCTCAATCGAAGAACTTTTTTTGCCGTCATCCCAATTGAAGACTAAACAAGTCCGAACTACTGGAATCCTTGTGTCGGGAATTCCCCGAATGGATTTTGCATTTCCATAAATATAATCGACAACTTTTAGTTTCAGATTATCCTTTTCCTGGAATAGATCTTGGGGAAAAAGTTTTACAAAATGGATACTGTCCGGTATTTCATATAAAATTACAGGTCGAACCAAAACAAAATCTTTTTTTTTCTTTTTTTTGGTAGTTGCGATCCATTGGACATAGATCCAATTTTGAATTTTGTTTGATTCCTTGCATTTTTTTTTTTTTACCGTTCCGGGTGGTATCAAGATGGGACTGTGTCTTGATATCTTATCAATCTCTCCGGGAAAATGGATATTTCCAGAAAATATTTTTAATTCTATTTTTTTTTTTTTCTTTTCTAATCGGACCAATCCGCCTACTCGACTTCTTATATTGAAAGTGATTGGTGTTCCTATTCCAACAAGACTATTATTCCGTACCATTAGGGAAGAAGATTTGGGTAAAATATGCACTTCTTCGGGAATCAAAAAAAATGGATCTACTTGAATTTGATATTTTGGCTTTAATTCTTTGATTCCTCGATACTCAATGAAATTTTCTTTTTGAAAAATGGAATGAATTCCTATCGTTCCATATTTAGTAATTCCTGAACTATGTCTTCGGTATTGAAGATGAAGATGATCAAAATAAGCAAAAATACTATTTCTATGAAAAATACCATTGATAGGTATTTCAATGGAGACACCGGAAGGGGACATTAGTTCGTTCTTTCGTTCTTGAATCGATTGGAATGGAAATGGAATAAGAAATCGATTTCTTCGCCTTTTCGCCAAGAAATAAAAAGTATCGTGAAAAATAGCGGGATACATTAAATAACAATGATCCGTATATATGATTTGATTAAATATTGAATAATCGCTAATCCACTTTTCTTTTGTACCAAAAGTATTGAAACGAAATAATTTATGTTTTACTTGATCATTCCTTTCTAAAAGATTCGAAATATTTGTTTTTCCATTCGAAAGTGAATCCATGGTAATTTGATCTTGATCCTTGCGAAGTAAAAAATGGATTGTATTAGACCTGCACGACTTTCCTGACAATATCCATAAATGACTTGTTTTTGGTAAGATATATACATTACTATAGATAAATTCTGATGCATGGTACACATGGGTACTCCAATGCATTTCCCCTTCTGAGTCAGAATAAATATGTTTTCGAACCCTCTCTTTCAAATTCAAAGTATATGTTCCCGCGCGGATCTCCGCAATCACTTGTTCTGATTTTACATATTGATCATTTTGAACTAATAGAAAACTTTTTGGTGGAATAATGACGTTATGTATAATATCGTCACTTTCAATAGTTACATACAAGTCTATATTACATATAAAAGCAGGATATCCATGACGTGTACGTGTAGGGTGAACTAAATCCTCATTCAATTTTATCTTTCCATTCGAGGGGGCTCGCACATATTCAGCAGTAGCCCCTGTGAATACTCCACCAGTATGAAAAGTTCTTAATGTTAGTTGAGTTCCCGGTTCTCCAATAGATTGACCAGCAATAATCCCTACAGCTTCTCCCAATTCTACCAGGTCCCCATGAATAGGACTCTGCCCATAACACAATCGGCAGATCCAAGACGTATTCCTACAGGTAAAGGGGGTTCGAATAAATATTGGTTGTGTTTGAAAAGTTATGAATCGATTGATAAGTCCAATTCCAATATCTTGATTTCTAACGACAATGCACCGTGAACCTATATATATATTGTCTGCTACTACACGACCAATTAATGTTTGTATCAAAATTCTTTCTGGCATCATTCCATTTCGGGTGTTTACAGAAATCCCACGGATGGTACCGCAATCTGTTCGCCGTACAACAATGTGTTGAACCACTTCAACAAGTCGACGTGTAAGATATCCAGCATCTGCTGTTCGTACAGCAGTATCTACAACCCCTTTACGGGCTCCGTAGCAAGAAATTATATATTCTGTTAAAGACAGTCCTTCACGTAAATTGCTTTGAATGGGTAAATCAATCATTTGTCCTTGTGGATCTGACATTAATCCTCTCATTCCGACTAATTGGTGTACTTGAGATGCATTTCCTCTAGCTCCTGAAAAAGACATTATATGGACTGGATTAAAGGGGTCAGTCATCCTAAAATTGGGATTCATTTGTTGTCGCAAATATTCGCTTGTAGCATACCATATTTCAATGGATTGGCGTAATTTTTCTACCACATGGACATTCCCATAATGATTCTGTTTTTCCAAAACGGAACTTTGTTGTTCAGCATCTTGGACTAGCCATCCTTTAGAAGGTATTGTTAAAAGATCATCAATTCCTAATGAAATAGATGTAGCAGTAGCTTGATGGAATCCTAGAGTCTTTACTTGATCCAGGATGTGTGATGTATATGCCATTCCGAAATGATCTATTAATCTGCTAATAAGTCGTTTAATGGCAGTTCCACCTATCACGTTATTGTGAAAGACTAGATTGGCCCGTTCTGCCATAAGTACCTCCATATTCCACTCAGTGGTATTCGGTTCGACGACAATGGATTTGAGTGAATGATTGGAAAACTCCCTTTTCTTTCTGTTTATTCACGTAGAAAATTGAAAAGATGCTATCTCTTTTCATAATACCTCGGGTGCTAATGAAACTATTTTAGTAAAATTTAACTGTCTCAATTCTCGGGCTATTGCGGAAAAAATTCGAGTTCCTTTTGGATTTCCTTGTTTATCAATTAGCACTGCTGCGTTATCATCATACTTTATTATTATACCATTACGACGTTTTAGTTCTTTACAGGTACGTACAATTACAGCTCTGATGACTTGAGATCTTTCTAAAGATGAATTTGGCACTGCTTTTTTTATTACAGCAACAACAATGTCACCAATAAAAGCATACCGTCGATTACTAGCTCCTATGATTCGAATACACATCAATTCGCGCGCTCCGCTATTATCGGCTACATTTAAATAGGTTTGAGGTTGAATCATATCCTTTTTTCTTATCTTTCAGTAAAAAAGTGGAAGTCAAAAAAATATTCTGTGTTCAAAAAAAAAAGAAACGGAGAATTGCCTTTTTTCATACTAAAGACCTCTTTCTTTCGTTCTAATGATTATTTGGAAAGAATGAATTGAGTTCGTATAGGCATTTTGGATGCCGCTATTGAAATCGCCTTTCTAGCGATATTTTCTGGGACCCCTCCCATTTCATAAAGTATTTTGCCGGGTTTAACGACAGCTACCCAATATTCGGGCGATCCTTTTCCCGAACCCATACGCGTTTCGGTAGGTCTTACTGTAACAGGTTTGTCTGGAAATATGCGTACCCATATTTGTCCACCCCGGCGAACATTTCGTGACATTGCCCGTCGACCCGCTTCTAGTTGTCTAGATGTGATCCAAGCGGGCTCAAGTGCCTGAAGAGCATATTTTCCGAAGCAAATTTTATTACCGCGAGAGGCTTTTCCTTTCATTGTTCCTCTATGATGTTTGCGGAATCTCGTTCTTTTTGGGTTATAGTTGATGGTTATTTCTCAATTCCATCTCTATTCCAGAACCGTACATGAGATTTTCACCTCATACGGCTCCTCGCAAATAAATCGATTGAAAAATTTCTAAATTCCAAAAAATCCACATTTTCGCGGGCGAATATTGACTCTCTGATTATCAATTGAAGATGGTCAAAAATGTTGGGTTAGTCCACAACTCCTCAAAAAACAATGAATTCTTGTTCTTAGTTCCTTCCGCCATCCCATCTAATGAATCAGTAAGATTTCTAATTTGAATAGAATCTTTTGTATTCACAGGTTCCGTCGTTCCCATCGCTTTTCGATTTATGGTTAGGTCTAAATTCTACAATGGAGCCTCTTTAACTTTAATAAGATCATTTTTTTTTGAAATTTTCTTATTTTTTTCTTTTTTGTTGAATCAACCTTCTCAGTTTTCTTGATTCGTGGCTCTTGATTCGTTTATTCTAATATGCAACCATATATGGATGAATTTGGAATATTGATGCTTTATTACACTACTTTTTATGAGATGACCCATAGACCTTTACATAGTAGAATTCTATATCATTGATATCCTTTTTCTATCGTTCTTTCACCCCTTCATTTATCTGTATATTCTTATTGCTTTACAACTAATAATCTGAATTTTTTATTTCAGTTGCTATAATTATATCACCACATGGATCCTTATTTTTATTTTAGATTTTGGCGGTTCTTTATATCCAGATAATGGGAAGCGATGAGTAGGTTTTTTATAGTAATTAATTCTACGAATTTTTGTAGAAATTGAAACACTCTAAAAAAAAAACCAACGAGTCACACACTAAGCATAGCAACTCCTTCATTCTAAAATGATTAATTCATTTTTTTTTATTCAATCTTCCAAATTTTTTCATTTCTTCTTTGAGAATAAGAATGTAGTAAGAATTCGTCATTTTTTGTTTTATCAAAAGATGGAACGTTATAAGGGAAAGTTTATTAGTCGTTGTTTAGAAGTTTTTGAAATATCCAAATTTTGATTCCGAATACCCCCCAAAAAGTTACAACTGGAAAGGAACAATAATCAATTTTAGCTCGAATGGTTTGTAGAGGAACCCTACCTTCTCTGGTCCATTCGACACGTGCCATTTCTTTTCCGTTCATACGTCCCGCAATTTGTATTTGAACTCCTTTTGTATCTGCCTGTTCAGCTAATTCAACACCTTTTTGCATTGCTTTACGAAACGAAATTCTATTCTGTAATAGTTTGCCTAAAAATTCTGCAAGAATCTTAGCGTCTCTATAAAGATTTGGACGTGGAAGTTTTGTAATTTCAAGCTTGATTTCTCGGTTCACACAATTTACTTTTTTTTGCACATGAGTCTTTAATTGTTTGATTCTTAGAGCCTTAACCTCTTCTTGTAAGAAGTCTGGAAGTCCCATATAGATTATCACTTGAATCCGATCGATTCTTTTTTTAATCTTTATTCGTCCCATTCCATAGCCAGAGATATCTGGGTTGAATTCAAAGGATGGGTGTATTGTGTTTTCTATATAATCAATGATACAATATCGTATCATTTTATCTTCTTTTACATTCTCGGAATAAATTCTTGGTTGTGCAAACCAAATAGAATAATGACTTTGAGTTGCACCAAGTCTGAAACCAAGCGGATGTATTTTTTGTCCCATAACCCCTCACCACTCTATATCAAATGATACGTCTTATTTGTCGACTTTTTTATCTATATCTTTTTTTTATTAAACTTTATATATCTTTTTTTTATTAAACTTTATATATCTTTTTTCTTTTTCTGCTGCAGAATAAAGCAATTCAAAAAAAAATAGAATAAGATGCCCAACTCCATAAAGCACAAGTTCGATTATCATAACCCTTTCCATTTTTGAATATTATTAATTACCATTCACGCTTTGTGTTGTGACTAGACACAAATATTTTTTGAACAAAGGGTTCTATTTCTCTATATTGGTTCTATTTTCACGAAAAAATGAAATCCGTTTTTTGGATTGCAGAATAATACAATTCTTTTTGAGTAATTTCTTAATTAATCGTCATTAATGACGATTACTAAACGTAGGTTTAGGTAAAAATCAATGTCAACGAAATGTAGGTTAAATTCATTAATGACGATTACTAAATGTAGGTCAAAATGAATGTGAACCAAATGTGGGTTAAAATGAATGTTAACGACGAGATCTATTATCATTTTTCGCAAAGCCTCGGAAGTTTCGAGTAGGTGAAAATTCTCCCAATTTATGGCCTACCATACGATCTGTTATATAAATAGGTATATGCTCTTTTCCATTATGGATAGCAATGGTATGCCCAATCATTGTAGGTATAATGGTAGATGTTCTGGACCAAGTTTTTATTATTTCCTTTTCTCCTTTTGTGTTAAGCTTCTTTATTTTTCTTAATAAATGATTTGCTACAAAAGGATTTTTTTTTCGTGAACGTGTCATAGTTAATTATTCCTCTTATAATTTCTAAAAAAGTGAATTTTTTCTCTTATATTTCAAATTTGAAAATATAGAATCTCTAAAAAAAGAAAATCATATAATGTCAAAGACGAAGAAACAAATTCTATTTTCTCTACGCTACACTATTTACTACGGCGACGAAGAATCAAATTATCACTATATTTATTCCTTTTTCTAGTTCTTCGTCCAAGTGCAGGATAACCCCAAGGAGTTGAGGGTTTTTTTCTACCAATTGGGGCCCTCCCTTCACCACCCCCATGTGGATGGTCTACAGGGTTCATAACTACCCCTCTTACTACAGGACGCTTGCCTCGCCAACGTTTAGCTCCGGCTCTGCCCAAACTTTTCTGGTTTACCCGAACATTCCCTACTTGTCCGACTGTTGCTGAGCAGTTTTTTGATATCAAACGGACCTCTCCAGAAGGTAATTTTAATGTTGCTGATTTACCCTCTTTTGCAATCAGTTTCGCTACAGCACCCGCTGCTCTAGCTAATTGTCCACCCTTTCCAAGTGTTATTTCTATGTTATGTATGGCCGTGCCTAACGGCATATCGGTTGAAGTAGATTCTTCTTTTTGATCAATCAAAACCCCTTCCCAAACTGTACAAGCTTCTTCCAAAGCATACGGCTTTCTGGATGTAGATTCTAATATCTATATAGCTGCATCTTATATATCGTTTATTTCGTAGATTATATATGACATAACGAAGTACCATACCACATGAGTGGATATATAATCTACGAATCCAAATCTTCCGAATGACTCATGTTATGATCTTCTACATCCTAGGTCTTTCTGTTCCGTTCCTTCATCTGGCTTATGTTCTTCATGTAGCATTCAGACCGAATGACTCTATGAAATTACGTTGCTACTTACACCTAGTACGGGTAACGTAGGAGACATTTCTATTTTTTCCCGGGGGAATCCTTAGAATTACCACTGCTTCGCTTTCAATTTGCCTTTGACCATCAAATGAAATGTGAATAATCCGTGTCTTCCCCTTATTTGAAACGAGGAGCGCTTCGTGTTCTGTCGGTGCTTGAAACAATTTTGTCTTCTCCATATTACTATATCTCTAGGGTCAATAATTGTATATTAGGAACTACTGAACTCAATCACTTGCTGCCGTTACTCTTCAGTTTTCTGTTGAAGTCTATCCTGTAGAGGTACTCCAATTGGATAAGGGATCGATTTCTAGGTTTCGCCATAAACCTAATTGGTTACTTCCAATTACGTAAATCAATAGTTCAAACCGCACTCAAAGGTAGGGCATTTCCCATTTTTATAGGAACTTCTGTACCATAAACAATGGTATCTCCAATTATAGCCCCTCTGGGGTGTAAAATATATCTTTTCTCACCATCCCCATAGTGTATGAGACAAATGTGTGCATTTCGATTAGGGTCATATTCTATAGTTATGATTCTACCATATATGTCTTTTTCATTGCGTCGAAAATCAATTTTACGGTATAGACGCTTATGACCTCCCCCTCTATGCCCTGCGGTAATGATTCCTCTAGCATTACGCCCTTTACCACAATGATGCTGTCCAGAAATCAAACGATTTCGTGAATTGGATTTCACTTGACTGTTTACGGCTCCATTGCGTGTGCTCGGGCTCGAAGTTTTGGATAAATGTATCGCCATGTTATTAAGTAAGTGTATTTTTATTTAAGTTCTTTTCTTTCTAAGAGGTGGAATAGAATAACCCGGTTCTTTCTATCTAATAGGTGGATAAGAAGAAAAGGAAGAGGTGGAGGTGGAATAGAATAACCCGGTTCAAGCGTAATGATCATACGTTTGTAATGCATTGTATGTCCCATAAATAGGTCGCATTCTTCTACCCTTTCTTGGGAGTGGGAGTCCATGACTATTCATAGCTATTACCCTGACACCAAAGAAGAGTTCCACCCAATGTTTTATTTCTGTCCTAGTTGATCCTGATTCGACATGAAAAGTATATTTATTATTTACCAATAACCGAATACTACTTTTTTGTGTAAATACTGCATATTTTATTCCATTCATAAATCTATTTGATTCTTTCTTCCCTATGAGTTCTAGTCTCAATAAGAATACTTGTTTTTTTACTTTTTATTTATTATAATATAATTTGATTGAATAGAGCACACCACTTTGTTATTGATGATGATATTCCATTGATACAGATCCAATCGCTCTTTTTTATGGTCAGAACTTCGTCTCAATTCAAATACTACTAACCTAAGAGGTCTACTACAGATCAGAAATTATTTCAATAAAGAAATTCTTTATTTCGAAATGTTTGGTGGAGGGAGTATTGACATTTTTCTAATTTTCAATATATAATAAAAGAAATACAAACAAGCATTTATGCTTTTTTTTCCATTTATTCTTAGTTTAGTTTTTACCTTCTCAAAAAATTAGTTAATGCAATAAATTATAAATGAATAATATGATCGTTTTCTTGAAGGGAATAAAAAAATCAATGGACAGAATTCTGATGAAGATTCTTCAAATTCTGATGAAGATTAAAAAGAATCCATGGATTCTCTTTTATTTCATTTATCCGCTTTTCAAAGCCATCCCTTTATTCTTCGTTGGAGTCAGAAGAATATTCTTCCTTGTAGGAGGAATATTCTTTTTGTTAGCGACAATGTTTTTCAATTGGTTAATTATTTTATTTTTCAATGTATTATTACAGATATATTATACATTGGGAAATTTATTTGTTCTTCTTCTTGTTTTTTTTTTGAAAATAAAGAATGAATATAGTCAATATTGGTAAGATAATCATGTAGATCTATTTACCAATATTGACTATATTCATTTTTGAACAAAAATCTAGTGGGGGGGGGGGAGATTTTGCATCCAGTAGGAATTGAACCCACGACTTCTCCAATTATGAGTTGGGTGCTTTAACCACTCAGCCATGGATGCTTCGAGGGAACCCTCCGACTTCATCACTAACTAAATTTCAATTGAAGTGAAATCTTTTGGATAAATCAATTTCTCTATGTATGTATTTCTATTGATTTATATAAAGAGAAGTGTATTATAGAAATACATACATAGAGAAATTGATTAAAGATAAGATATATATAAAATAGATATAGATTTCGACTTTTATTGATCACTCCTAATAGATATCAAACACAGCTCTGCACAAATCGAATTGATATATAAAGTATAAAGTACAATAAAAAGAAAAATGCGGATATAGTTGAATGGTATAATTTCT